GGAAGTTATCACTTAGCAGGTTTCCATACCAAGGCTCAATTTAATCAAGTCCGTAGCGTCTACCGATTTCGCCATATCCCCTTTTGCGACAGGATCCAGTTGTAATTCTATTCAATTCTTTTATTTATTTTATTTATCTTGGAATCAAATCATTGCGTTGAATTTATTAGATAATGATTCTTATATCTAAAAGTGTATGCCACTATTTTTTTTTTTTTTTTTTTCATTCTCTATCATTTCCATTGTATTGAATGAACCCTATTTGTTCCAATCGGACATGATTCTATCATTGATGCGCCTCCAATTCAATATGAATAGATATATCCCACCTCTATATCTCTCCTCCCTTAATTTTTACTTTAAAAGCGCAATTTGTAATACTGGAAGGATCGATACTCAATTACTTATTTTTTTTTTTTTTCGCCCTATCTTCTCTGAATGACAACAAAGGAATGTCTTAATTATAATTTTAATTATATCTTTATAATAATAATGTCTTTATTCTTATCTTAATGATCTTTATTCTTATCTTATGAATGGATTCACTATCATTAATATTATATAATATATTATATAATATAATTAATTATATTATTTATTTAGAGATAATTAATAATTATTTAGCATAATTTGGTATAACTGTTCTAAGAAATAATTAGACTTTTCTAAAATATAATATCAAATTGAATTTGATATTATATTCTTACATCAAGTAATAATTATGAAAATATTATGTATTTTTAAGTATTATTATTAAGTAATTATTAATATTATGAATAAAAAAAAAAAATAAATATTAATTAAAATAAATTAATAGCTAATATATTAAATCTGGTAGTTTCCGGACTCCCTATTCACTATTTCTATTTCTGCTATGTGAGCCCGCTTAGCTCAGAGGTTAGAGCATCGCATTTGTAATGCGATGGTCATCGGTTCGATTCCGATAGCCGGCTTTTATCTATCTATTTTTTCATGATTGATAATATCTTCTCCCTCCTTTCTTCAAATATCGGTCGCTGATCCATTATGTCGTGTTAACTTGCAACTATGAATAAAAAATAGATTGGAATGGAGCAACTTAGATCTATACAGAACAAATCATAAAACAGAGACTTAACTTCCTTACTATCATATACAAAAAAATATAGATATTGATACAATGCATTTCATTCTATTTTCATTCTACTTTAGTATTGTATACTTCAGTAGATTTAGCCTTGCTTTGTTTATCCTTTAGTTCAGTCTTAATTTAGATTTTTCTTTAAATTTTTCAATAAAAAAAAAGGAGTTTTATGTCTCGTTACCGAGGGCCTCGTTTCAAAAAAATACGCCGTCTGGGGGCTTTACCAGGATTAACTAGTAAAAGGCCCAGATCTGGAAGTGATCTTAAAAACCAATTGCGTTCTGGGAAAAAATCGCAATATCGTATTCGTCTAGAAGAAAAACAGAAATTGCGTTTTCATTATGGTCTGACAGAACGACAATTACTTAGATATGTGCATATCGCTGGAAAAGCCAAAGGGTCAACAGGTCAGGTTTTACTACAGCTACTTGAGATGCGTTTGGATAACATCCTTTTTCGATTAGGTATGGCTTCAACCATTCCTGGAGCCAGACAATTAGTTAACCATAGACATATTTTAGTTAATGGTCGTCTAGTAGATATACCAAGTTATCGTTGCAAACCTCGAGATATTATTACTACGAAGGATAAACAAAGATCGAAATCTCTGATTCAAAATTATATTGCTTCATCGCTCCGGGAGGAATTGCCAAAACATTTGACTATTGACTTATTCCAATATGAAGGATTAGTAAATCAAATAATAGATAGTAAGTGGATTGGTTTGAAAATAAATGAGTTGTTAGTCGTAGAATATTATTCCCGTCAGACTTGAACCTAATGAAAATAACAAGAAAGGTTCAGACAATTTGACTTTATACCATACCCTTTTTTTGTCGAAGGAAATAGATTTAAGAGCCTTGATCCACATTTTTTTTTCTTTTCCCATATTTATATTTTACGTACCACAGTAATGTAATTAGGAATAGAGAATCTCTATCAAATCAAATAAAGTTCTTACTTACTGTTGGAATAATGCTATCAATTGTTATTTGAATTTGATTTGATACATTGTGATCAGTAACGTTGATGACTCGATAGAAACGGAAAGAGAGGGATTCGAACCCTCGGTAAACAAAAGCCTACATAGCAGTTCCAATGCTACGCCTTGAACCACTCGGCCATCTCTCCTACATAATCATAATCTTATTATTGACCAGAAACCGAGTGAAGTGAATAGCGAGTCATTCATATTATTTATTCCAGTACGGGTAGGACCCATTACTGGTTACATAGGACTAAAAGATTCCTTTCAAATTTCATATTTCTCAACACCAATTTACTTAATGGATTTTTATATTTCAATTGTATGACGCATACGCATTATGCAAACAAAAGAGTATGGTTACTCTCCTCTATTTTATCATGGAATTCTTATTCCATTCTTTATTTTTCCTCTTTTGATTATAACCAAATCAAAACTTTTCGAGTTACCAGAATCTATAGTCAAATAAAGTCCTTGGTTAGTCAACTTAGAGAAAATCGTAATAGTTCTGTTTATCAGTATACTACTTAATTTGTAGGAAATCCAATCTCATTCAAATATTTCATCATCCCCCCTTGGGCACAATTTGAGCGGAATAGCCACATATTTTTTTAGAATTAGTCTATTTTTATGATATTTCGTACTACTGTACAATTCGGATAATTTTCCTTTGGGAAAATGAGAAGAATTATAGAATGGATTGTTAATTATGCCTAGATCCCGAATAAATGGAAATTTTATTGATAAGACTTCTTCAATTGTAGCCAATATCTTATTACGAATAATTCCGACAACTTCAGGGGAAAAAAAGGCATTTACCTATTACAGAGATGGTGCGATTTGATTTTTTTTCTTGCTTTTTTAGACCTTAATCTGAGAGAGAGAAGCGTGGTTCGGGATAGAAAATAGAAAGAAACAAATTTTTTTTTTTTAAACCAACGCTTGGTGAAGGTGAAGTTTAAAGATAGAACAATTCCTTCTGTCGTGTATCCTCGATTGATAGATACGGCTTCAGATGCTTTAATTATCGATTTTAGTATTGAGCGAAAGGTTACACCTATGGGTTCTGGATTGCGGGTCAATACTACGCCACTAGTACCAATGGGCGGCATAGAGGAAGAAGCACTACTCTACGGAATCAACAACACGAAAACTTTGTTATATTATAAATCACCCCTTCCCCTTCTCGGTATTGGGACTAATAAGAATGAATGGTTGGGACAACAAACATCCATCTCGTTTGTACTTTGGATACCCATATAACCATCAAAGATTGTTGAAGTGACTGATTCCTGGAAATAGAAGGCGTTGTGAACAAAGAAATTGTTGGAGTGACTATTTTCATCTAGCACTAATACAATTGGTGTTAAGAAAAGACCTCTTTCGGGAAGGCTGGCTAGAAATTTCTTGTAAAAATACTAGCCCCCATCAGTTCATAAATGAGAATAGTGAAATCTTGATTCCAGAGATTATGTCCCTTAGTACTATGCACAGAGGGGAGGAGCCGTATGAGATAAAAATCTCATGTACGGTTCTGGAACGGAGATTCTTTGAATAGAATGAACGGCCGTAACGGATGTCGGCTCAATCCGAAGGAAATTATGCGGAAGCTTTACAGAATTATTATGAAGCTACGCGACCAGAAATTGATCCCTATGATCGAAGTTATATACTCTATAATATAGGCCTTATACACACAAGCAACGGAGAGCATACGAAGGCTTTGGAATATTATTTCCGGGCACTAGAACGAAACCCATTCTTACCACAAGCTTTTAATAATATGGCCGTGATCTGTCATTACGTGCGACTATCTCCATTATAGAAAAAAGATAAAGGCTAGTAAATACTAGAATAAAATAGGCTTTCTACATATGTATCGTCCAAAGCAACGATTTTTATCAGCTGTAGCAAGGAAAAAGACTTCAAATATAAATGAATAAGTACGCCTATATACTCTATGGATAAAGGATCGAATTGATAGAGAAAGCACCGTAAAGATCAATTAGCAAGTTATTAGATCGATACAGTTAAGAACTGCTTACTTATGTCATAATATGAGATATAAAGTTAGGAATCTACTTATGTAATAGAGTCGATCTACTAAAGTATTGAGCAGCGGTGTAGCATCAGATCCCAAAGATAGTAAGTTCTTTTTTCTTACGGAGGAAAGTCTTTTTCAAAAATTCTATATGAATTTCATATTATGAGATGAAACCGAGATAGTTACCTTTCAGAAAATCCTAACGATATAGGAGGAGTTAATTCTTATGAAGGTAGGAGAAAAGATAAAACTGATTATTGATCAAAATTAGAGTTTGAAACTTATGTAATTAATTTAACTTCGTCTGGTTAACCCAAGAAAACTAGGATAGGTTTATGAAAAATCTAATTCAGTTAGCATAGGGTAGATTAAAAAGATGGGACACAAAAAGAGTCGATTGCTGAGCCGTATGAGGCAGGAAACTCTCAAGTACGGTTCTAAGGGAAGGAATTTAACCACCTATTCCGACCGGGGAGAACAGGCCATTCTACAGGGTGATTCTGAAATTGCGGAGGCTTGGTTCGATCAAGCTGCTGAGTATTGGAAACAAGCTATAGCGCTTACTCCAGGTAATTATATTGAAGCACATAATTGGTTGAAGATCACGAGGCGTTTCGAATTCGAATAAAAGCACTCTTTTTTTTTTTTATTAAATTTATTAAAATCAAAATGGTGATTGGATCCATCAATCAACTAAAATAGATAGTTACTATGAGAAGATCCAATCAAGAATTTCATTATATCTCTTCCTCCTAAAAAATTATATTTTGTATAGTATCCCATAAGGATAAATGATAGGGATACAGCAGTATCAAATCGTATAGGATATAGCTAATAAATAAATCAAG